AATTCTGTTCCACCTCCTGTTCCATGAATCAAATCTTTCATTTCATCCGGGAAAAGCCATCTCTTTCTCAACAATGTCTTTGTCATTTGATCCAATAGCGTTGCGTTAGATAGGAACAGATTTGCTAAATACTGATAACTCTCGGATAGAGTATTAGAACGGAAAGATCCATGAGATAATGAACTATTGGTTCTAAGCCATCTCTCGCGATCACTCAAGTATTCGAGGCACATTTCTTGCAACTTCTTGTTGACCCAGCCTTTATATAGAGATACAGAAGAAGCTTTGAAAGGAGGCATCAGCTCTACCAAAAAATTGGAGAATGGTTGATGATATGATGAAAAATCAGAATCAGAGACAAAGGGCTGATCTTTGAATAGGAAAAGGAATGGATCCGCAGCCTCAGGGTTCCAAAGGAATTTTTTTAGTTGAGAAACCCAAAAGCCCTGTCCTCCCTCGCTATCTCGCATCCAGTAATACTTGGTTCCACTCTGCCAGAACTCCCAATCATCATCATCCTCTTGAGAATATTCGATACAATCAAATAGTTTGCCACAAGGAGGGCGCCATAGTCTAGGAGCCCAAACTATTTGATTGTAGAAAAGCATCTCTTGCGGGTCGAGGGCGAGGGCTCCTTCCCCTTCTGCAAACTCCGATTCGTCTTTTTTAAAGATAGAACAAGATCTTTTTTGCATCATATCTAACGGATTCCTTGGTTCGGACCGAAGAAGCCAGGATCCTACCAGAGCGCCTTCTATTTCTAATAGGCTATCAACTAGATCAGAATCATTCTCAACGAATCTATCAGAAGTGATCCAACTGTTTTCATCGGGTCCGGGTGGAGACCAAAGATCTTGAGCGACCGATCCGGCAGAACAACTCAAAAGATAAAGAAGTATCGTTAATTTCTTCATGCTCGTTCCAAGTTCGTAGTACCATTTGTACAAATAAGAAAACCCTTCATTACATGATTTCTTCTTCATATAGATAGATATAGGATCTGTGCAGCAATTACTTAGAAGTACATTTTGTGCAACAGCCCTTCCTATCTGATAGAAAAGGATCCCATGATCCGGAACCGATCTTACATGGGATCGCAAATCCCAAGTTTGTCTATGAAGAGCTAATCTAATTGTATTAGTTTCTAGAATTGATTTCTTCTGTGTAATACTAATTGATAGGACCTCGTTGGTAAGTGCTACAAGATCTCGTGCATTGGAACCCATGGTTATGGACCCGAATCCGTTAGCATGGAACATTTTATTTTCCGAGTGAAATCCCCTAGTATATAAAAGATTGAAAAAGTGCTTCCGTTGTTGTGGACTAAGAAGCCTTCGTATCTTAATGCATGTATTGAATTTCTTCGGATCTATTAGAACGGGATCCACTAATTGGGGAAGATGAGTCGAAGCAAAAACAAGAATATTTCTAGTGGTTTCACAATCCCCGTAGAGACTGGAGAGAAAGTTCGTTAATAGACCGAGGGATAAGTAATTCGACTCATTCAAATACAGATCATGAATGTTTGGAATCCAGATTATGCAAGGAGACATTGTTTTTGCTAATTCGAATTGACCGAGGATATCAAATCGGATTACTTTCAGCAGCATATTATCCATAGTTACCACATCCGCGATAGTTTCCAGCTCCGTATCAAAGTTATCACTATCGATATCGATATCATCATCAATATAGTCATAATCCTCATCAGGATCGGTATCCTCATCCATAAAACAATATATAGGCCTGTCAGACAGGCCCCTGTCCGGAAATACCGTAATGAAAGGAACATAGGAGTTTGTCGCTAGGTATTTGACCAAATGTGATCGTCCAGTTCCTATAGAACCTATCAATAAAATACCCCTTGAGGGGGATAGGTCTAAGCGGAGTGAAAAGGGTTTTCCACGAGATGGGGTTTGTGAATAAGTGATTGTCCGATAATTAGCAAGGAATATCCGTTTTTCTGCTAAACAGGATCCATTGAACTCATAATTCATTAGATCCTTTTTATGAATGTCAACTAAGTATCGTAAGGAAATTAATCCCGGTTGTTCAATTATTTGATAATCGAGATCATTCTTTGATACAGGATGACTATGAGTCAGACTCCATAGAATTTGATCAATCCTTTTTTCGGTCGTTAAGGTGGAGAACTGAACCGCCAAGTCTCTTTCGTCCTCATCAATCAAATCATTGATCGTAACCCAGGATTCTACTCTGTCTTCAATCCAATCACTGTTCACGTTTTTTCTTTCTCTTATCAATGAATAGATCTCTTTACTTGTACGACTTAGATGTCTCGTATTTCTCGAAAAAGTGATGGTATTTGATATGATACTTATGAGATCGATATTCCAATCTAATTGTTCCAGAGCAAAGAGATTATTTAACAAGAAAGAATTCAGTTCATATTCATATTCAGATTCAGATTCAGATTCAGATTTAGATGTAGATGTAGGATACCTATACAGAAGTTTTTGCAACTCAATCATGTATGATGGAATCATCAAAGATTTGATCTTTTCTAACTCTGTCTGTAACTCATTAGAGACTCGGGAAACAAAGAGAAGATGCGTACGAACGAGATATCCAGCAACAAGAAGAAGGAAAAGGATTGAATAGAGGAACTCCCGAGCATTTGTTGATCTCAGATGTGTCAATATCATTGAAACGGGTGACTCATTATTTCGATGAATCATTTCTTCGGACAGAAGAAGATTCTGTAAACACTTACTCGAAATCTCACTTATCAGATTCCATTGTGGAAGAATCGTCCACCATTTTTTAATTAGCCGTGATATATCTGATCTATGCATAATAGAATTCAAAATGGATACCAATTTTGGACTACTACTTAGTATCGACAATCGGTCTGAAAAAATATCTAAAAGGACGGAAGTTAGATATTTGCACCCTGTCGAAGTAAGGAACCATGGCATATATGTTTGGAACAGATTCCATTTTGAAAAAGCACTATCCCGTTGTTGAGAGGTTCTATACATCTGCCCTTTCTCAACGCATTTCTTTAGATAAAGACTCCGTTTTTTCCTCAGATAAAGACTCTGTTTTTTCCTCTTTACGTATGGTAAATTTTTCTCAGAACATGGAGTGTGAATCAAACCAATGTTTGAATTGAAACTGAGATACTGATGCAAGTTCTTCCCTTCTGAATCGGATAGATTCATATCTGAAAGAGGCTGACAATAAGTTCTTTCAAAATTGACTATTTGTTCCTCTGTTAGAGGTGTTCCAGAAATGTCTGCGATCGAGTAAAGAGCTCTACGAACGAATGGATCGGGTCGAATTGGAAAACGGAAAGATTTGTACAAGTTATACGTTTCGTCACCACTTTGTGGAAAATCGTTAGGTATGAATATGTCAGATACCTGTGAATAAATCGGTAAAAGATGTTTTTTTTTACCGACGCACAAAGAAAATATTTTGTTGCGAATGAACAAGATATTGAGGAATTGTCCATATGTACGATCATAATTATTGATACGGGTCTTTTCCACATAAAAGGGGAATCTTTTGTTACAATAGAACCAGAAGTGATGTGGATTATTCAAGAATCGAAGTTGATTTGCTTTATAAAAAGACGATATCAATGAACTTCTATGAAATGGTTTCACGGGATTCAGCCAATTGTCTCGATCGTGGGATATCATTGAGAAATAGGAATCCGTGTTAGCAAAGGATTTGCTGCGATTCTTTCTAGTATGGAATGAGTCAATCATCCACTTTGGTATCTTATTGAACAAAAATGGTGATATTGTTCCTCCATTGATCAAGAATTTCGATCTTTGGGAAGTATCATGATCAGGTTTCAATTTATGCAAATGAATGATTTGAACACCTATTGATTTTAACAACTGATTGCAGAGCGGCTCATTCGGACCTTTCAATTCATAGATGTGGATCTCGGACCTATGAATGGGGCTATTCCCGATACTCACAAAGAACAAAGGAAGTGACTTGGACAAAAAGAAACGAAGTGGCTTGGACAAAAAGAGAAGTGACTTGGACAAAAAGAAACGAAGTGACTTAGACAAATCTTGTTTGTCGATAGCCTCGGACCAATTAATCGAATATTGATTAATACGTAATTGATCAAACACTACTTGAAAACGGTTCTTCTGTTCAGAAACGAAATGTTCCAAATGTTCCTGGAAATTCTTACTCCCGTTGGACCATTTGTATCTATATGCATTAGGATCCCGATTCATGGATCTCTCGGTTCGAGAAATAAGAGGATCAAACCATTTCTTCTGACTCTTTTTCAAATTCGATAAATGTTGGTTGATCGTATATTTCATTATAGTTATATGATTCAGAGTATCATTTCCTATTTGATCCCTTTGAATTCCATATTCGAAGTTGCGATCGGATCTATTCATTAAAAAGAATCGATTCAATACATTTCTTATGTACCCATAGGCGCTATATTGGATTTGAATCAGATTTCGGATCAATCTATATTGATTGACTGCCTCCATTATGTTGTTGCTAGCAAACAAATCATTCCCGCAGTGGATCCAGACCGGTTTTTTTCTGATGCTTCGATAAAAAAAGGCATTCTCTTCATAAAAAAGAGGAGGTAGAACCAATAAAGATTTCTTTTTCGATTCATCCTTTGTTTTTTCCTTTCCATTCACTAATTTTTTTTGATCTAATCCGCAGGAATCAATCGAAAAGGCAAATCCCCTATGATACACCAGATCCGGCTCGGTTATTGATAGAGTGAATAGATCTGCCATTTCTTGAAATCTCTCTTCTGATTCAAAATCGTGGTGTAATGTGTACCCCCCCTTGTTCCGATCGTGGAATAGATGAAATAAATCAAAAAATGGATTTTTGTTCAAGAATGAAATCTTATTGGAACTGTCCATATCTGGTTCATCCTTCGGAACCATATCACATCCCGGATCTGATGAAATAGGATGAATTGAGACGGTATTTTGTAAATAAGTAATTATCTTGAATATATCAACCATTTCTTT